ACATGAGATTTTATGTCGAGATAGTAGTATGAAACAGAGGTCATTTCGGATTTGATCTTATGTGTCGGGGGTACATTTCAGCGTCACAAACCATTCTTTTCCACACCAGAATTCTCTTTCTGATATTTATGTTATGAAAGAAAAAGTACAAAAATGAAAAAAAAAAAGATCATTTTTTTCCTTATTTGATCGTATCAGAAAGGAACTTTGGGATTGCTAAATCACAGACAAAATAAATATATAAAGCAACAGAACCATCATAGTATTTTTTTTACTCCTACGAAAGGAAGGGTGGTAAATGGATCATTCAACGATCTGGATCGGATGGATTCTATTTCTTTCTTCAATAGAATAGAAGAAAAAGAAAAAGTAAATTCCATTGTAGAGCCGTATGCACAAAAGATGCCTGTACGGTTGTACAATTCTATTTTTTTTTCTTATATTTTTTTTATCCCTTACTTTAGCCCAATCATGCAAAATAGAAGAACCGTTCATGATGTTATATCAATATCATCAGGGTTATGATTCACCAACCTGCTAGTTCTTTTTATGAAGCACAAGCAGGCGAATTTATCCTGGAAGCGGAAGAACTACTGAAACTTCGCGAAACCCTCACAAAGGTTTATGTACAAAGAACGGGTAATCCTTTATGGGTTGTATCCGAAGACATGGAAAGAGATGTTTTTATGTCAGCAACAGAAGCCCAAGTTCATGGCATTGTTGATCTTGTAGCCGTCGAAAATGAAAATACTAGGGATTTCATGTAAATCCATTTCAAACCATAATTCGAATTTTCTGCGATTTGATATTGAATAGAAAAAAAAATTTATGATCATCAATCATCAGGTTAAGATCGATCTAAACCAACCCATTCCATTCTAGAATTCTATATATACATACGACATGCCAACTATTAAACAACTTATTAGAAACACAAGACAGCCAATAAGAAATGTCACGAAATCCCCCGCTCTTAGAGGATGTCCTCAGCGTCGAGGAACATGCACTAGGGTGTATGTGCGACTCGTTCAGGTCATGAGTTCAAACAAATGAGACAATTTTCCAGTATCAATGACCAGTACCAATGAATAGGATAGATAGAGAAGATCTATCATATACCTATATTGTGTTTGGAATTTATGGTTTACATTGGTGCAAATCCAATCACCTAGATTTGAGATGAAAAGCAATTCCCCATTGGGGGCAAATGGTTATCCATTAAGCGGAGGAAATGGTATTATAAGAAGCAAAAAGGTTATACTCCTATTCTTGAAAGAACGGACTAACAGGGTCAGCTACCTAGCCAACTTTCATAATTAAATGCCGTCACTGTATGGATAACTCTTATTGTGAAAAGAACTATTACTGTATAATTGATGGGTAGAGCCAAAGAGTGTGAACTATACAAGTTAACAATAACATTTGATAAAATGAAAGAAGAGGCTCCGGTGTATAGAGAGGACCTCACCGTTTAAAAAAAAAGTAACCATAGAAACGATGGAACCCACTATTTTTTTTATTTGGTATCGTTAGAATTTCTTATTTCCAGGTGAAATGCCTGGAAGGAATAAAAAATCGTGGTTGGGGAAAGTCATAGTAGCAAAAGCCATTGGAATTTATATTTTATATATCGGAATAATCCGTTTTGTTATTAATTGACGGGGGGTAAAGGATGACTAAAAGAAGAGAAATCAATTAGTTATTCATTAAGGTTTAATTTGATTCAATGACCAGAGTTAGACGAGGATATACAGCTCGGAAACGTCGAACAAAAATTCGTTTATTTGCATCAACCTTTATTGGGGCTCATTCAAGACTTACTCGAACGACTACTCAACAGAAAATGAGAGCTTTGGTTTCCTCTCATCGAGATAGAGGCAGGCAAAAGAGGGATTTTCGTAGTTTGTGGATCACTCGAATAAATGCAGTAATTCGTGAGAATAAGGTATTCTATAATTATAGTAGATTAATACCAAATCTGTACAAGAAGCAATTGCTTCTTAATCGTAAAATACTTGCGCAAATATCTATATCAAATAAGAATTGTCTTTACATGATTTCCAATAAGATTATCAAATAAAGGATATGATATTATAAAATATAATACAGAAATGATTGAAATTGAAACAGAATTCCCCGGAGAATGAACTCCGGGAGGATAGAATAAAAAAAATTAAGTAAGATAAGTAGTAGGAATGAACGAACATGTTTCAATAAAAAAAAAAAGATTTTTTCTTCTTCCCCCATTTTTTATTTCTTATAACACAAGAAATAAATTGGGATTCTAGGCCTTTTGAACAAAACATCAATCTGAGCTTGAGTTCCGATTGGAGTTTTGAGTCAATTGAGTAGTATGTTTATTTATTTCTAGTTCTAGGACCAGTAGTTCTGGGGATCGACTCGGCTCTCTCAAATTGTTTCTCATTATTAAGAAAAGGTAACAAAGATAAAATACGAGCTTGTTTTATAGCAATAGTAATTAATCGTTGTTGTTTCAAGGTCAATTTATTCACCCGTCTAGATAAAATTTTTCCTTGTTCACTAATAAATCGACTAATTAAACTCATGTTTCTATAATCGATTCGATCCCCCGATCCAATTGGGGACAAACGCCTACGAAAGGATCGCTTGTATTTACGAAAAGGTTGCTTGGATTTATCCATGGTTTATTCCTTATCTCTAAAATTCTATTTCTTTATTCATTTCAGATCTGACCGAAATAGGCTTTGATTCGCATCGTTTATATTATACATATCATATATAATATTATACATATCATATATAATACACATCATATGTATATATATATGAAATTTAAATCGGGTTTGATTTGTATTGTATATATTATGTATATTATATATGTTATATTATATATGTTAAGTTAAATATGTTAACTTAAATATGTTAAGTTCTTCCTCTTCCTGTTCCTTGGAAAGATCGCGCACACGTTCCGTTCCATCTATTTCTTTATTTCTCCATGAATCGTATGCTTGTGACAATAGTGACAAAATTTTCTCAATTCTAATCGACTGGACGTATTGTGTCGATTCTTTTGAGTAATATATCTAGAAATACCCGGCGATTCTTTATTGACACCATTTCGGACACAACTGGTACATTCCAAAATAACTCTGACTCTGACATCTTTACCCTTGGCCATGAACCCCCTTTTGATTTGGATCGACTTAACTTCTTCTATTTTCGACCCGAACTGAAGAAGAATAAAAGAACAAAAAAATCAATAAGAAAATCAATAGAAGTTACTAACTTGAAATTCAATTTTCATTTCTAAAGCTAAAGATTTCGTTGTGTTGTATGTGTTGTAATTATATAATTACAATTAATATTAATAGAGTAATAGTAATAATTAATAGAGTAATAGTAATAATTAATAATAAAGTAATAATTAAGTAATACAATTTCTTTCTAACTATCAATTACTCCTATCTTAAATCCCAATATTTCATTTAAGTATCTTCTTTCTATGCTATGATTTCGTGGATCCCGCCCTAGATCTGGATACACATTTCTGTTTCTGTTCCCCAAAATTCGATCTTAGATTCACCAGATTTTTGTCGAGGTTCAATACACTTTTTCTTTCCTTCCTATCCTCCTATCCTAAAGAACTGAAAAAAAAAAGGAAGGGGCAGAATTTTAGTCATGTCACGTGGAATTGTATCCCTAATTTTCTTCATTTCTTCGCATATTAATAACTAGAATGAAAAAAAGGGGAATGACAAGGCATCTGGGAATAAACGATTAATTTCTATCAATAGACCTGCTAAAGACCCAAACCATAGAGTAGTTAGCACAGGTGCCACGGAGAGATATGTTTTTATATCTCGCATTGAAAATCCTCCTTCTTTATTGTAATACATATATGTATGGTCAGATGTTGTAGTTCAAGATCATTTGTATTTTTTTTTACTTTACGCGGAATTCCTAACTAAAATAGATATGTACAATGAACCAATAGATGAGATTTTCCTGTCCCTAAAAAAGAAAAAGATGACCCCCTCTTCCTGAGAATTTCCGATAAATTTTTATTCTTTTTTTTATACGATACCCCGATAAGATAAATTTTAATTTTTTTTTTATACGTTAGGTTTCAGATGTATAAAATTCTTTTATTATATGAAACCAAAAAGAAGAAATGACAAGAAAATTGTATATAGATAGAGAGGAAAATAACAATGTGGAAAACAAGACAGGGATTTTGTACAATGACACTGTACAAGAACTTTAAAAAGGGATGTAGCGCAGCTTGGTAGCGCGTTTGTTTTGGGTACAAAATGTCACGGGTTCAAATCCTGTCATCCCTACCTATTACTTCTCTTATGGGCAGTAACGAGGGATTAATTAAGATCGATTGAAATTGGACATAATCTTTCATTTTTGCATGCTATACGTATGCAAGATATGTTTGGGGGTAAAAAAACCTTTTCTTTACACTACAGTCGTATCTCCTGTAATAAGAAAGCGCTCTTAGTTCAGTTCGGTAGAACGCGGGTCTCCAAAACCCGATGTCGTAGGTTCAAATCCTGCAGAGCGTGATTCCGTTTATGTTATGTCGAATCACAATAAAAAAACTTAACAAAAAAAAGTTTAATTGAAACTTGAATTTGACCTCCCGCAGGGAGGAGGTCAATCAAAAAAAATAAATGTTACTCAATCAAAGGTCCAACTGATCACCACGTCTGTATTGTAAATATGCAGTTACGAATAATCCTGCCAAAGTAATAGGAATTAGACCTAAGACGATTCCAAATAGAAAAACTTCAATCATTTCGGTTTTTTGAGGGGATAAAAAGATGGGTAAGATCTATCCCTAAATATTAATCTGAATTATCCGTGAATCTCAATAACCAAGAATTGGCAATTGATGTGGAAAGGAACCATGGAACACCTGGAATCTCAGAGAAATATTCATTTTTATGAATTGTTCATTCAATTCATTTCAAATAAGTCGTATCTTATTCAAACCAATCAATAGAGCTGGG